ATGAACTTCGAATATTTATCTTTTTACTTTACCTTTATCCAGTAGATAAAAAAATTTCTTATTTTTTTTCTCTGCCCCTAAATTAAAAATGAAATTTGAAATACTAAATTCAATATTAAATAATAATAAACTAGAAATGAAAGCCCCTTTATCGCATTTGTTCCCTATTGCATTGGCGGAACAAAACAATAATATTTGATTCTGGAATCAAAGAAAGAGATTGAAAAATTTATTATCGAAATAAACTTTTCTTTGTGGGGGAAAGGAATAGCAATTTATTCCTATGGAGCATCCAGTAACAAGAAGATGAAACCGGAAATATCGACAAATTCTTGGATGGTTAAAAGGAAAAAAAATAAAAAAGAGTCCGCTTCTACAATTTCATCTCTATAGAATTTGAATATCAGAATAGCCGATATAGTCATGATTCAACGGGTCAGGTCCACTTACTTTTTTTTTTATTTTTTAACTTTAACGATGGGTTTGATTGGAATACTGGAGAAATAGGAATACTTTGGTTTGGTGATTAATAATCAAGATTAGATATCTAGAATAGTTATGCCCCGGGATCCAAAAAATATGAATAAGGAAACATGAGGAGAACTACTATACCACTACAAGATCGACTTCTCCTAAAAAGTGTAATGATTAATTAACATAATGAATAAATGTTCAACAACTTTATAAACTATAACTGATAATACTCATTACATTATAATATAATGGTGGTTTATGTTTATAATGGCGGTTATCTTTTTGACAAATATCAACAAGATCTCTCTATTCTCCTCTCGGCTGAAACTGAAAAACGAAGACTGGAGTTTCGTGGAAAAAGCCCTTTATCGGATTTGAACCGATGACTTACGCCTTACCATGGCGTTACTCTACCACTGAGTTAAAAGGGCTTTAAAAAAAAATGAATTAGCAATTCATTTTCCATTATGAGTCTACTGTATGTGTATATGTAGATATATTACATACATAGATACATGTATGTATAGGAACTCATTCAGGAACAAGATATTGGATTTATTTAAGAATAGAAGTGAAGTCAGAAATAAAGTCTAGGGTAAAATGCCTTTTTTTGAGAAATACCAATACAGTGAATTGTTTCAAGACCAATGTCACTTTCTGTATTGTATTTGCTTTTTTTTTATTTTACCGATCCATCAGAACAAGATTTACTTGATTGATACGTGTACCAATACGACATAGATTTACGAAATTTGATTGAATCATGTCTCATCTGAACAAATCAATTAGTGCAAATTGAATAAATGAAACTTCTACCCTTTTTCTGTTAGACCAATCACTACTTGAACTAAAAGAATACTATACTTCTCTGGTTTATATTTCGTTATTTATTTTATTTATTTTTTTTTTTATTTTTGATAATTTATTTATTAATTATAATTTGTTTAGTTTATTATAATAATTTTATTTATTTTATTATAATATTACTATAAATATTACTATAATAAAATATTACTATAATAAAATATTACTATAATAATTATATAAATGACTATAATAATTATATAATTATTAATATAAAAATTATATAATTATTAACTTATTATAATATTATATTTATTTTATATTATAATTTTATATTATAATATTATATTTATATTAATTTTATATTATATAATTAATGTATATAATCAAATTAATGTATATAATTAACAATATATATTATATATAAAATAATTAAATTATATATAAAATAATTAACAATATATATTATATATAAATATATATATAATTATAATTAATGTATATAATTAATAATATATATGGTATATAATTAATAATATATATGTACATATTTCATTTATGTACATATTTAATTTAAATGTACATATTTAATTTTATTTAATTTTTTTTATTTAATTTAATGGGATAATGGATAATTAATGGGATAATGGGACATTTATGAACTATAAAAAAAATTTTAAAAATTAGATAGAATCGTGAAAGTAGGAAAGGTCTTTCGGATCTAATCATACCATTACGTTATTACACTACTTATATTTATTTTATATTGTATTGACAATTCCGAAAAACTGATCATACTATGATCATAGTCTGGTGGTGGTCGGGCGGGTATGCCCCTATCGTCTAGCGGTTCAGGACATCTCTCTTTCAAGGAGGCAGCGGGGATTCGACTTCCCCTGGGGGTAGGGTACTGCGAAAGTAAGCTGATTGTGGATTATCAATTATCAAAAAACCCATATCCATATCATACATATCCATATCATATATAATATATATATATCATATATTATATATACATATAATATATATATATATAATTGATATTGATTCTTCCTGGGTCGATGCCCGAGCGGTTAATGGGGACGGACTGTAAATTCGTTGACAATATGTCTACGCTGGTTCAAATCCAGCTCGGCCCAAAAATTCGCCGCTTTCTTTTGAGTATGATATAACCAATTTCTTTTCCAGAAATGCCCGATATGGAAGAATAAAGAGTTGATAATCAATCTTGTAGCAATAAAAAGAATCACAGGATTACTAGTTAAGCCGTGTTATTCTTACTATATCATTAGATAGAGTATAGTCCATATCTATTCTATGTGGATATCCGTATATCATTCGTGTCTATGTTACAACACAGCAAATAGAATTATGATACCACAAGAATATGGATGCTGTACATCCCGCTGGGATTGTAGTTCAATCGGTCAGAGCACCGCCCTGTCAAGGCGGAAGCTGCGGGTTCGAGCCCCGTCAGTCCCGAACTAGGATCCGACGATCCGATGAATTTATCAATTTATCTCTCTATTGCCCCGACCCCAAAAAGGGGGACAGGAAGCAAGATCTAATTCCATGTAGGGATCTTTATTTCTTTTTTTTGTTTTCATTTTGCATTTATCATCAGACAAATACGGCAATTTCCGCTTCTTTTACTAGTATCGATTCACAAAAAACTTAGCTTAGAGTTCAACGCGTCATTTTTTCTATTGCACTTATACTACTTGGGTCTATAGCCAATGGAATACCGGTCATATGATATCTCATCAGATAATTAATTGTATAAGTCTAAGGAAAGATATTGTATAAGGAAGAGGGCCGTTTATAAAAAAGAGTGGAAAAGGATGATAAATCAGTGGGATTCTTTATCGGATCAGGAATCCCATTTTTTACTTGGTATGGATAAAAGATCTTCCTATGTTATACTATTCCATTCTCGACGATGAGTCGATTTGATAGATTAGATATTGTTATTCATAACATTGATCCGATTCAGTATCATTAGGATGCAACTCATCCTATTTAATTTACAGCAGTCAAATTTCTCATCTCTATGGGATTAGATCCCGAGTTATTGCGAAGAAAAAAAAAATAAGATTATGGAAGTAAATATTGTTGCATTTATTGCTACTGCACTGTTCATTCTAGTTCCTACTGCTTTTTTACTTATCATCTATGTAAAAACAGTCAGTCAAAATGATTAAGTTGACTGATACTTTTACTTCTTATCAATGATTGAAGAATTATCAATGATTGAAGAAAAGAAAGGGATTTAAACTCCAAGTCTTAAATGAAATGATCGGACTGGAATCGACAGTATCTGAGATAGTATGGTAGAAAGAACTAAACTATATAATAGAAATATAAATCTTTCTACCACACTATCTAGTATTGTAGACTATCTATTATTATATATATTTTTATACAGATATAGGCTTGATAACATAGATCAATCTCCAATACGTCTGTACACATTATTTATGTAAATATAAATAAAATATGTAAAATAGCACTCTAATTCTATTTATATTTATTTTCTTTTCGTCGCTACAGCCATTTGTATGAATTTTGATCAATCCGAAATAAATAATAATTTAATTGAAGGTCAACTTTCTAGGCTTCTTAGAATTTTAAATAAGTATCCCGAGATAGATCAAAACAATCAATGTAGGAAGAAAAGTGTGGGTATATTTTATATTATATAAAATTATATAAAATAAAACAAAACCAAGGAATCCTTTTTCTTTTTTTTTTTTTACCATTTCCAAGAAGTAGCTATAAACAGATGATCCATGAAGTTCTATGGTAACTTCTTCGGATCTGGAAAAGGGGTAGTAGATTCGTTGATTTGTCATGCTTAAACATGACATTAGATGAGTCGATAAAGCCTAAATAAATAAAATTTCTAGAAGTCTAAAATGTTAAATGTATGATATGTGGATCGCTCAACGCAAGCAAGATTTTTTATGCGTAGGACCTGTTTGGACAACCACTAAGAGCTTGCAGTAGAAAGTATGTATCGCTGTAATAGCGGAACAACTTTCTCTTGGAACAGTAAAAGTAAAGAAAGAAGGAAACAAATAAAGGAAAAAAGAAAGGTTGCTTGTTTTTTATTAGAATATCTGTAATTCTGGTAAGAACCGGTTCAACAAATCAAAATAGAATAGGAAGAACTTGGTTGGAAAAAAATCCTATCATATGTATTCCGTTGATTTGAGTTTCGAAATACAACTATGGTAATCATTCATTGTTTTTTGCTCGAATGGTTATTATTCATTAGTGTATTTTCTTATTCATATTTTACTGTATTACAGCAGAATTTGAAAACAGAGGCATTTTATTTTAAACAGTTCGTAAAACAACAATCAATTAAACAATTGATACAATTCGATTACTCAATTAATAGTACTTCTAAAGTCCACTCCTCCCCCATACTACGAGTGAAAGGGAAAATGTAAAGACTACCATTAAAGCAGCCCAAGCGAGACTTACTATATCCATGTGAATTATGTCTCCTATCCTTATGAAATGAAAGAATTATTCCATTATTGATCACTAATCATAGTGGAATCAATGGTGCAGAGTCAAAACGGAATTATGACTTAAGGCTATTGATGAAGCAATCCCAAAAATCCATTCGTAACAAGTTCCTATATTATGGTATTTCTGGTAGAATCGGTAAAGATTAGGCACAAATACAATATATATGCTTTGGGAATATCAAG